TAAGAAAAGTTTTCATAAATTCCTTTGTAAGAAAATAATAGTTGCGTCTTTCATATTACAAAATGTTTTCATACCAACAATTGGATATTGTGTTGCGTTTAACTCTAATCTAATAGGTTCTTTCAGTAAAAAAATGGATCAAAATGAGGAAATGAGATGATCCAGATTTAGTATGGCTACCAAAAAATTTCAATGTTTGAATTGAGAGTTCGTTCATACTCCAAGATTTATTTGATCTTTTCAATTGTTAGAATTTGTTCGCGAATAAATCATGAATTTTTCTAGCACAGTATTAAGGATCTCATCGAAAACTTACAGCTGCTTGCCAAACAAAGGCTAAGAGAAAAAAGAGAACAGGTATTACGGGCATAACGTCTACGATTGGATTCAAAAAAGCGTAGGCCTCGGGCAATTTGGCGAATAAAAAACTACTTGAAAAAAGGGCCGAATTAAAACAGATACAGATCAAATTAAATATATTAAGCATAACGTAAATTTGGTTCTTTTGGATAATTTGATTTTGATTGAGTTATTAATATATTCTTGATATAAGGGAAAAAATAAAGAAAGAAAAATAAGGTGGTCTAGAAAGACTTTGTTGAACTTACCCAATCAAAAATCCTTCAATTCTTGCAAGAGAATTGAAGAAATCATACTTTCATACAATATCTTAATTGAATTCTATGTAATGATCAATAAATTCAGTTTAATTTGCTATCTACACGTGTCAAAATCCTAGCATCAACCTAATCTCTATCATAGATATTTGGACTGGAATTGAATTGACGAACACCCAATATCAATATTAGTGTTTATTAGTGTTGAATAGAAATCGAAATGGGGCGTAGCCAAGCGGTAAGGCAACGGGTTTTGGTCCCGCTATTCGGAGGTTCGAATCCTTCCGTCCCAGAGTATACTTTTTACCGACTAAATATTGTATTGCCTTTTAAACCATCTTCTGTTTAAGAATCAAATATTGAAGTGAAGAGCATTTTTTTCTTGTTTCTTATTTTTAATTCTTCAGAAGGAAGAAGAATTTCTTTTTCATCATTTAAACCGAGATTAAATAAGATCTATTTGTTTGTGTGTGATCCGGGTAAGGTGGAAACATAGATTACAAGAGTTTGAATTCAAACAAATAAAAAAATATTATTTCTATTTTTTATTTCATAAAAAATATAGAAATAAGGATTTCTATTAAAATTTAGATATTGCGTACATACAATATAATTAATATGGGATTAATTTGAATTCTGACTGAAATTTTTTCTTCGTAAATTCACTATTCCATTCATAGAAAATATTCATAGAAAATGAAAAAATATAGATTACTATGTACTGACTGAACAATGACTATTCATGATTCCATAATAGAATCAATTACATACCTAGAGGAATGTTATGGTAAAACTTCGTTTGAAACGATGTGGTAGAAAGCAACGCGCGACTTGAATTGAAGGACATGATCTGCTGTGGATTTTTCATCCACCACTTTTTATATAGAAATAAAGGTGCTCTTGCCTCGACATTTTTTATTCTATTTTATTTACTAGAGTCCTCCACTTTTTTGGGGGGTTGGAAATCTCAAAAATGGTACAGAATGGAGCTCGAGGAGAATAGAAAGTATTTATTCCTTTCTCAGGAGTAAGGATCTAGGGTTAGTGCAAATCAATAAGTTCGAACAACTTCGTAAGTATATTTTCGATATAAAAATGGAAAGGATCTGTTTCAAACAATTTTCCAATCCAAAAGTCAAATTTGTTGAAATTGGAAAATTCTTTCGATCTAAAATTAAAATGTATCATGCGTGAATCAAGTGTTTGTATTATTCTTTGATAGAACGAAATCATAAATAAAATAAGGGGCTTGTTGCTGCCCTTTTTAAAAACGATTAAAGATCACCGAAGTCATGTCTAAACCCAATGATTCAAAGTAAGGATAAAGAATCCTGGAACAAGGAAATCCCGTTTTCAATTGTTTCAACAACTAGATTAGATTGAAGAATCAAAATGGATTCTAAATCTAAATGAGACAAACAAAAAAAAAGGAAAGGGGTTAGAGACTACTCAATAAAAGAAATACCTAAGGATTTTCTCTTGAGCTATTTGAGACTTATCCAACTTGAGTTAGGAGAGTACGAATTTTGATTTTATTCGAAAATAAAAAAAAAAGATTTAGGACTAAAATGTCTAATTGATTTGATGGTTTTAGGAATTTATTTGACATTCTAATTTTATTATACATAGATCTAACTTCTACTTACTTCTACTTATACATTTAATCATTTTTTTTCTCGAGCCGTACGAGGATAAAACCTCTTATACGTTTCTAGGGGGGGTATTATTCATCTACATCTATCCCAATGAGCCGTTTATCGAATCGTTGCAATTGATGTTCGATCCCGAAGAGAAGGAAGAGATCTTCGAAAAGTGGGTTTTTATGATCCGATAAATAATCAAACCTATTTAAATTTTCCTGCTATTCTCGATTTCCTTAAAAAAGGCGCTCAACCCACAGGAACTGTTCATGATATTTCAAAGAAGGCAGGCGTTTTTACGGAACTTAGTCTTAATTAAACGAAATTTTTTTTTTAATTAATGAAATACAAAAAAAAGAGGGTGGGGAAGACTCATATATAGCTTTGTATCAGATTTTATCTACTCTTTTCTTTCCCCCTCTTTTGCTCTATCCATACCTATTTATTATTTCTCTTTAGTAGGAATACTAAAAAATACCATGTTCTATAATCATAAAAAAAAAAATTATGAAAATAAATATTTTTGATATAATTTTATTGATAAAAAATACATAAAAAAAAGTCAAGTGAATAAATGAACGAATGGGGTCTAAAAAAAATAAAAAAAAAATTTACATTCGGTTAGAATTTTATTCGAATTTTTTTTTTATTTTCTATTCTTTTCGTCATATTCAATATTCACAATAATATTGACAACAGTGTATCGACCAAATATAATTCGATCATAGATAAATAGATCTATTTATCTTCGACCCCTAATAGGTTTTTTTACTTTATTTTTCTACTTTTACTTTACTTCATTCAAATGATATCAAATGATAGGTTCTTTGTATTTTCTTGTGATACAAGAAATTCTTTTGGTATGATACAAGAAGTCTTTTTGAACAAAAAATGGATAAATAAGATAAGAGGCGCCCTTTTAATTTCTATTTCTTTATAAAGATTATATATATGTTTTTATCTGAGATGAGAATTTCTTGTATTTCTATATAATTTGTTCATTTTTCTTTTATGTTCGTTCAAAACAAAATTAATTAGGACTTTTTAGTTTAAATTGATTAGATTTGTTACTAGTTTAGTGTTTTGATTGCTCAATCTCTTTTTTTTTTTTTATTCTGATTGTATCTACACATTCTAATTACTTTTTTTGGGGGTTGCTAACTCAACGGTAGAGTACTCGGCTTTTAAGTGCGACTAGTATCTTTTACACATTTGTATGAAGAAAAGGATTCGTCCATATCTGCGGTAGAGTTTGTAAGACCACGACTGATCCTGAAAGGAATGAATGGAAAAAATAGCATGTCGTATCAACGGGGAATTCAGATAACATATTTTTTTATTTCCGGATCGGTACAACTTCGTGTTTGAATTTTCGATGCGGGACAAAATCAATTTAATTCCAAGTTTGGTCGAGTGAATAAATGGATGGATAAAAAACCCTATGACCCCAATTAGAGGGAAACAAAAAGCAACGAGCTTCTGTTCGTAATTTGAATAATTACCCGATCAATATAAATGTTAAAAATATATTAGTGCCTAATCTGGGAAGGGCTTTTTCATGAGTGGATTATCAATTTTTTTTAATGAGTCCTAACTATTTGTTTTTCCCTATTCTGTTTGGGTTGGAGATGGATGTGTAAAAGAAGCAGTATATTGATAAAGAAAAGATATATATATATTTCCAAAATCAAAAGAGCGATTGGGTTGAAAAAATAAAGGATTTCTAATCATCTTGTTTTGTTATTCTATAACGAACATAAACGGAAAAAATAAGATATAGAATCCGTTGATGAGTCTACCTGTTTCCGAGGTATCTATTGGTTTCTTATTCTAATACCTTGTTCTAATACCTTGTTTTGACTGTATCGCACTATGTATCATTTGAGAACCTAATAAAAAAATAAAGACTTTACCTTCAGTTCAAATCGAATTTCCATTCAAATGGAGGAATTTCAAGTATATTTAGAGTTGGATAGAGTTCGGCAACACGATTTCCTATACCCACTTTTTTTTCGGGAGTATATTTATGTACTTGCTCATGATCATGGTTTAAATAGATTAAATAGAAACAGATCCATTTTGTTGGAAAATGCGGGTTATGACAAGAAATCTAGTTCACTAATTGTGAAACGTTTAATTTTTCGAATGTATGAACAGAATCATTTGATTATTTCTACTAATGATTTTAACCAAAATCCATTTTTTGGACATAAGAATCATTTGGATTATCAAATGATATCGGCGGTATTTGCAGTGATTGTGGAAATTCCATTTTCCCTAAGATTAGTATCCTACTTCGAAGGAAAACTACTAGCAAAATCTCATAATTTACAATCAATTCATTCAATATTTCCTTTTTTAGAGGACAAATTCTCACATTTAAATTATGTGTTAGATGTACTAATACCTCACCCCATCCATCTGGAAATCTTGGTTCAAACCCTTCGTTACAGGGTAAAAGATGCCTCTTCTTTGCATTTCTTGCGGTTCTGTCTCTACGAGTATTGGAATTGGAAGAGTTTTATTACTTCAAAAAAATCGATTTTGAATCCAAGATTTTTCTTGTTCTTATATAATTCTCATGTATGTGAATACGAATTCATCTTCTTTTTTCTTCGCAACAGGTCTTCTCATTTACGATCGACATTTTCTGGAGTCCTTCTTGAGCGAATTTTTTTCTATAGAAAAATCGAACATTTTCTAAAAGTCTTTGTTAATCATTTTCAGGACATCCTTTGGTTGT